CCTATACAGTTCGAACTATTTATGGGGTCTTAGGAATCAAAATTTGGATATTCGTAGACGAAGAATAAAAAAACTTTCTTTATCTTTACATTTTATCCAACGATAAAAAACGAAAACTATGTAGTATAACACTATACAGTAATAAAAAATTGCAGTCTTCTTTTTTATGTTTAAGAATAAAATCAGCAATTCTATAAGGTTAAATAAAAATTTCCATCAAAACTCCTTTGATATAATTGCTATGCTTAGTGTGTGACTCGTTGGTTTAGGATTAGATTAAGATAAACAAAAAATAAAAAAGAACTTACCTATAACAGCAACTAATAACTATAGCATTAATAAATAACCTAAGCAACTCATTGCTTCGCATTATCTGGATAAATAAAATCAGTCAAGATATGATAGATTGATCATATCATTGTAGCAACTGAATTTTTTTTACAAAAAAAAGAATAAAGAAATATGATTCTAAGTTATGAAAGGTAATCGAAAAGTATGCGGATAAGTGGAAGGATGAAAGAAAGAGAGAAAAAATTGAATATTAATGATATATGATTCCAATTTGGAAAGTCTATGAGGTCACTGTAAGAAAAGCAATGTAATAAAGCATCAATACAGATTCATTCATAATAATTAGATAAATCTGTTCCGAAAACAAAAAAAATTAAGAGCCTTGAGCCAATAAAAACTGAGAAAATTGACTCAAAAACAAATTAAAAAATGAAATTCCAAATTTCATATAAGAGCTCCATTGTAGAATTCGGGCCTAATGATTAATCAAGAAGCGATGGGAACGACGGAACCCATGAATATAGAGGATTCTATTGAAAAACAAATCTTAGTAATTCATTGGACAGGATGGCGGAATAAACCAGAAACTTTATTATCTATTTTGATTTTTATTCTGAGACCTCCTGGGATAAACATTAAACTTAATATAGATATTGAAAGAGTAAATATTCGCCGGCGAAAAAATTTTTTTTTTTTTAATAAAAGTAATAAAATACGACAAAAAAAATGAAAAAGATAAAAGAAAATAAAGATTTGTTAGAATATTCTAACTCTAACAAAAACGACATTAGAGATGATGATATTACGTTATTTTTTAATAAATAGAATTCATCTTGGATTTCATTTCGAAAAAGACATATCACAAATTTAGAAGAGATCAGATGAAATTTAATACCATGATTAATAGAATTAATCATTAACTACATCTATAGCTTAATACAAGCTTTTTTAGTCCTTTTATTCGCGAGGAGCTGGATGAGAAGAAACTCTCACGTTCAGTTCTGTAGTAGAGATGGAATTTCTAATTTAGAAAAAACCCATCAACTATAACCCAAAAAGAACCAGATTTCGTAAACAACATCGAGGAAGACTAAAAGGAATATCTTCTCGTGGGAATCGTATTTGTTTTGGCAGATATGCTCTTCAAACACTTGAACCCGCTTGGATCACATCTAGACAAATAGAAGCAGGGCGACGAGCAATGACACGAAATGTACGACGTGGTGGAAAAATTTGGGTACGTATATTTCCAGACAAACCAGTTACAGTAAGACCCGCGGAAACGCGTATGGGTTCTGGGAAAGGATCCCCTGAGTATTGGGTAGCTGTGGTTAAACCAGGTAAAATCCTTTATGAAATGGGTGGTGTACCCGAAAATATAGCCAGAAAAGCTATTTCAATAGCGGCATCAAAAATGCCTATAAAAACCCAATTCATTATTTCTGAATAGGAATATAGAATGAAAAAGCTAAATAACATTTAAGAATAAAAAGATTATCAGTTTTCTTTTTTTGACAAACAATATTTTTTTACTTCGTCCTTTGCATTAAAAGAAGAGATACAAAAAAATGATATGATTCAACCACAAACCTATTTGAATGTAGCAGACAACAGCGGGGCTCGAGAATTGATGTGTATTCGAATAATAGGAGCTAGTAATCGCCGATATGCTCATATTGGTGACGTTATTGTTGCTGTAATCAAAGAAGCAATACCAAATACTCCTCTAGAAAGATCAGAAGTGATTAGAGCTGTAATTGTACGTACTTGTAAAGAACTCAAACGTAACAATGGGACGATAATACGATATGATGACAATGCCGCCGTTGTCATTGATCAAGAAGGAAATCCAAAAGGAACTCGAGTTTTTGGGGCGATCCCACGGGAATTGAGACAATTAAACTTTACTAAAATAGTTTCATTAGCTCCTGAGGTATTATAAGATCTAAATATCGATAGTTAGTATAGGATTAAAAAAAACTGGTATTGAAATAAAATTAATTAATAGATTGTGTATCACGCATATACCCTTAATAAGAAAATATTAAGAATTTAATTCATATATTAATATATAATTCGTCTATATCTATATATAAATAAAAGAAAAAGAACATGTTGATTATATCAAAATTATAGAACAATAAGGAATTTTAACTTATCATGGGGAAAGACACTATTGCTGATATAATAACCTCTATACGAAATGCTGACATGAATAGAAAAGGAACGGTTCGGATAGGATCGACTAACATCACCGAAAGCATTGTTAAAATCCTTTTACGAGAGGGTTTTATCGAAAACGTAAGGAAGCATCGCGAAAGCAACCAATATTTTTTGATTTTAACCCTAAGACACCGACGAAATAAGAAAGAATCCTATAAAACGATTTTAAATTTAAAGAGAATAAGTCGACCGGGTCTACGAATCTATTCTAACTCTCAACGAATTCCACGAATTTTAGGCGGAATAGGAATTGTAATCCTTTCGACTTCTCAAGGTATAATGACAGACCGAGAAGCTCGACTAAAAAGAATCGGCGGAGAAATTTTGTGTTATATATGGTAATCCTTCTAATATAAAAATTAGATATCTGGAACTTACGATTTGTGAAAAAAGGGGGTTGTGTAATACCAACCCTGTTCAAAACAGTTTCGGATGTTTTACTTCGAATGAAATTAAAGAATTAATGAAAGTTTTCTTTCTGAATCACTTCCGAACGGCATGGTTCGGTTTTGTTTAGATACTAAAGATTTTTTTTATTTTAGGCCGTGCTTCTGAAAGGATTCGACATATTTTTGTATAAGTATACCTCTAGGAGAAAAAAGTAAAATTTTGAGTAAGTTCTTAGGTATAAGTTAATCAGGGAACAGCCATTTTCTAGACTCCCTAACAAGGATTCAAATGAGTAAGTGGTTTTTTTCAATTTCAACCATTCCTTTCACGAAGATACAATTCAAGATTCAAAAATATCAAGAAACTTTTTTTCGTCCACCAATAAATATATTCACAGAATTAAGGAATAACAACTATGAAAATAAGGGCTTCCGTTCGTAAAATTTGTGAAAAGTGTCGACTAATCCGCAGGAGGGGACGAATTATAGTAATTTGTTCCAACCCGAGGCATAAACAAAGACAAGGATAATCTTACTAAAGGAACTAAAGTAAAGGAAAAGGCACTTCCAAAGAGCTGGCAAAAAAAAAAAAAAGGTCTGTTTTGACATGAAATGGATATATCCATATATTTCTTGTGAAATGAAAAAATATGGCAAAACCTATATTAAGAATTGGTTCACGTAAAAATACACGTAGTGGTTCACGTAAAAATGTACGTAGAATACCAAAGGGAGTTATTCATGTTCAAGCAAGTTTCAACAATACCATTGTGACCGTTACAGATGTACGAGGTCGAGTGATTTCTTGGTCCTCCGCAGGTACTTGCGGATTCCGGGGTACAAGAAGAGGAACACCTTTTGCTGCCCAAACCGCAGCAGGAAATGCTATTCGAGCAGTAGTGGATCAAGGTATGCAACGAGCTGAAGTAAGGATAAAAGGCCCCGGACTCGGAAGAGATGCAGCATTACGAGCTATTCGTAGAAGCGGTATACTTTTAAGTTTCGTACGAGATGTAACCCCTATGCCACATAATGGTTGTAGACCCCCTAAAAAAAGACGTGTATAGAACTAAATAAAGGCTGAAAGGGTTTCAAGAGAAATAAACGATTCAATGATCTGATCAAATAAAATTACTATGGTTCGAGAGAAAGTCAAAGTATCTACTCGGACACTACAGTGGAAGTGTGTTGAATCAAGAAGAGACAGTAAGCGTCTTTATTATGGACGCTTTATTCTGTCTCCACTTATGAAAGGTCAAGCCGACACAATAGGCATTGCGATGCGAAGAGCTTTACTTGGCGAAATAGAAGGAACATCTATTACACGTGCAAAATCTGAGAACATACCACATGACTATTCTAACATAGTAGGTATTCAAGAATCAGTACATGAAATTTTAATGAATTTGAACGAGATCGTATTAAGAAGTAATCTATATGGAGCGCGCAACGCGCTTATTTGTGTCCAAGGTCCTGGATATATAACTGCTCGAGACATAATTTTACCGCCCTCTGTGGAAATCATTGATAATACACAGCATATAGCTACCTTAACGGAACCAATAGATTTGTGTATTGAATTAAAAATCGAGAGGAATCGCGGATATAGTCTAAAAATGTCAAATAACTTTGAAGACAGAAGTTATCCTATCGATGCTGTATTCATGCCTGTTCAAAACGCGAATCATAGTATTCATTCTTATGGGAATGGGAATGAAAAACAAGAGATTCTTTTTCTAGAAATATGGACAAATGGAAGTTTAACTCCTAAAGAAGCACTTCATGAAGCCTCCCGGAATTTAATTAATTTATTTATTCCTTTTCTACATGTAGAAGAAGAAACGTTCTATTTAGAGAACAATCAACATCAAGTTACTTTACCCTTTTTTCCTTTTCATAATAGATTAGTTAACCTAAGAAAAAAAAAAAAAGAACTAGCCTTTCAATATATTTTTATTGACCAATTAGAATTGCCTCCCAGAATCTACAATTGTCTCAAAAAGTCCAATATACATACATTATTGGACCTTTTGAATAACAGTCAAGAAGACCTTATCAAAATTGAACATTTTCACGTAGAAGATGTAAAAAAGATAT